GAACTGATTCTGTCAATTAGTGTTTTTTCTTATCATCTTATCCTGTCTTCATAAATTTTCTTGCAAAAAGGAAAACTTAGGTAAGTGCTTTATAAAACATATGTAAAAAAAAAAGAACATATCTCATTTAGCTCTTTCATGCCTACCATAACTAGTTATTTTGGTTTTCTACTGGCTGCTTTAACTATAACCTCAGCTCTATTGATTGGTCTGAGCAAGATACGACTTATTTGAAATTCATTGAATGAATGAACAATTAATTCAAATAAACAAACTTTTTCTGTAGGGTTTTCAGGTATTCTCTAGTTTCATCCTTCATCCATTTTCAACTCTTGGCTTAGTATTGAGATTCATGGGCTGATTGGAATTACTATTTATTAATATTTAGGGATAGCTATTACTTTGATTTTCTCCCCCTTCAAACAAATTGAAATGATTGAAGTTTTTCTATTTGGAATTGTATTAGGTTTAATTCCTATTACTTTGGCCGGATTATTCGTAACTGCATATTTACAATACAGACGCGGCGATCAGTTAGACCTTTGATTGAGTAACATCTCTTTCTTTAATTGACCTCCTCCTTAATCTGCAGGAGGTCAATTTCAATTTGAGTTAGTAATGTTATTTTACTGTAATTCGACATTACAATGATAAGAACATGATATAATCACGCTCTGTAGGATTTGAACCTACGGCATCGGGTTTTGGAGACCCGCGTTCTACCGAACTGAACTAAGAGCGCTTTCCTATGACATGGCAGGAGATAGAACTAAACTAGAAAGAAAAGGATTTTTTCCTACCCCACCCCCGCCCCAACCCAATCTATTAGTTAGCATGCATCACAGTATTCTAAAATACTAGAATATGTCCAACTTGAGTCGACCTCGATGGATTTCCCGTTACTACCTATAAGAGAAGTAATATGGTAGGGATGACAGGATTTGAACCTGTGACATTTTGTACCCAAAACAAACGCGCTACCAAGCTGCGCTACATCCCTTTCCATCAGTTGTACTATGTCATTGTACAGAATCCCTGTCTTGTTTTCCAATATGATGATTTCCCCTATCCTATAGAGGATACTATTTCTCTTGCCATTTCTTCTTTTTGGTTTCTTATAGTTATAATAATAATAATAAACATATAAACATATGTATAAACATATATAAAGAAAGAATCTTTTTGGGAATGCTAGAGAAGAAGGGATTCCCTTTTGTAATTCTGTTTTAGGAACGGGTGGATCTCGTTTACCGGATTATTCTACCTAACTTTTTTAGTTAGGAGATTCTGTGTACAAATACAAGTGACCTTTAACTATATCTAACTATAGAAATAGTTATTCTATATAGTTAGATGCGTCCATCTGATAATATATCATATGCATTATAATAATAATAAAAAAAAAGGAGGCTTTGCAATGCGAGATATAAAAACATATCTCTCCGTGGCACCCGTGTTAGCTACTTTATGGTTCGGTTCTTTAGCGGGTCTATTGATAGAGATCAATCGTTTATTCCCGGATGCGTTGGTATTCCCCTTTTTTTCATTCTAGTTTTTGGGCTAGAAGGGGGTGAAGAAGATTATAGATACTAAAAATTCTTTGTTACTAATTTCCTTCTTTTTTTTTTTCATTTGGTTGAGATAAGAAGGAAAGAAAAAAGTGGATTGAACCCCAGCGAAGCTCGAGCTCAGGATAGAATTAATCGGGGGAGAGCAAAGAAAAAATGTGGTTTTAGGGCACAGGATGTTTGAGACCACACAAGATAGTAAATGAAATACTGAGATTAAAAAATAGTTGATAGTTAGAAAAAATTGTATTACTTAGTATTACTCCATTGATGGAAATAAAATCTTTCCCAATTCGATTTTATGTTAGAAACTTCGATTTCTTTTTTGCCCCTTTTTTTTGATTCAGGTAAAAAATAGAAGAGTTGAGTAAATCAAAAATGTAAAGGAGGTTCATGGCCAAGGGTAAAGATGCTAGAGTAATAGTTCTTTTGGAATGTACCAGCTGTACCCGAAATGGTTTCAATAAACAAAAAAAACCATCGGGCGTTTCAAGATATATTACTCAAAGGAATCGACACAATACACCCGGTCGATTAGAATTGAGAAAATTTTGCCCATATTGTCACAAGCATACGATTCACGGAGAGATAAAGAAATAGAGTGAGTAGAGCATCTGTGTTGTGTCCCCTTTTGAAGTTAAGCAAGGAAAAGGAAGAAATAACATATTATATATATATATATAAATAAATAAAATCCTATTTCCGTTGGATCCGAAAAAAAAAATAAATAAATGAAGAAATCAAATAAAATAGGATTTTAGAGATAAGGAATGAACTATGGATAAAACCAAGCGACCCCTTCGTAAATCCAAACGATCTTTTCGTAGGCGTTTGCCCCCACCAATTGGATCGGGGGATCGAATTGATTATAGAAACATGAGTTTAATTAGTCGATTTATTAGTGAACAGGGAAAAATATTATCTAGAAGAGTGAACAGATTGACCTTGAAACAACAACGATTAGTTACTATTGCCATAAAACAAGCTCGTATTTTATCTTCGTTACCTTTTCTTAATAATGAAAAACAGTTTGAGAGACCTGAGTCAATCCCTAAAACTGCCGGCCCTAGTATCAGAAATAAATAGGCCTACTCCTGAAGAAAAAAACTTTAATTGGAACTCAAACTTCGATTGAAGTTCTTTTGGAAAAGCCGAGAGATTTTATTGTCACGTCGTAATAGAAAAAAAGAATCGGTTAAGAAGAAATCTTTTTTTTTAACGTGTTGGTTCATTCTTTCTCTTAACATATGAATTTATACTGTACCTCCCCGGAGTTCATTCTCCGGGGAATTCCGTTTAAATCATTTCGTTAAATTCTTCACATTCTCCCGATTTGATGATCTCATTAGAAATCATGTAAAAACAATTCCTATTTGATATAGCTATTTGCGCAAGTATTTTACGATTTAGAAGCAATTGTCTCTTGTACAAATCGTGTATTAATCGACTATAACTATAGGATACCCCGCCCCCCCGGATTATAGCATTTATTCGAGTGATCCACAAACGACGAAAATCTCTCTTTTTCCGGCCTCTATCCCGATGAGCAGAAACCAAAGCTCTCATTTTCTGTTGAGTAATAGTTCGAGTAAGTCTTGAATGAGCCCCTCGAAAAGTTGATGCAAATAAACGAATTTTTGTTCGGCGCCTGCGAGCTATATATCCTCGTCTAACTCTGGTCATTGAATCAAATAAAACTTTGATGAATAACTAATTGATTTTTTTCTTTCAGTCATTCTTACCCTTCCCTAGTTTAATAATTAATAACAAAACGGATTATTCCGATGTATAAAATATAAATTCCAACGGCTTTTGCTACTATGACCTTCCCAACCACTATTTTCTATTTCTTTCAGGCATTTCACCTCCAAACAAGAAATTGGACCAATATAAATAGAATATTGTATTGGACATAAAAAAAAAATAGTAAAAAAATAGTAAAGTCAAAAGTAATAAGTAATGGTAGTAAATTACGAAAAAAAAATAGCGGTTTCCATCGTTTCTATGGTCACTTCTTAAACGGTGAGGCCCTCTCTATACACCGGAGCCCTTTCCTCATTTAATCAAAGTTATTGGGAACTTGTACAGTTCACACAAACCTTTTGGCTCTACCCATGAATTATCGAGTAATAGGTCTTTTCACAATGAAGATCTATCCATACAGTAACGGCATTTAATTAGGAAGGTTGGCTAGGTAGCTGGCCCTCTTAGTCCGTTCTTGCAAGAGTTGGAACAAAATCTTCCCGCTCTTAAATACTATTTTCCCGCTTAATGGATAACCATTGCTACCAGTGGGGAATTGCTTTTCAACTTCAATTGAATTGATTGGATTTGCACCAATGGAAGCCATAAATTCCCTAAAATATAGGATAGGGTTCCGGGCTCATCGATTCTACCCTATTCATTGCTACCGATCATTGATACTGGGAAAATCATATTGTTTTCTTCAGCTCATGATCTAAACGAGTCGCACATACACCCTAGTACATGTTCCTCGGCGCTGAGGACACCCCCGAAGAGCAGGGGATTTCGTGACATTTCGGATTGGCTGTCTTGTGTTTCTAATAAGTTGTTTAATGGTTGGCATCTTGAATTCTGAATCGTATACCGAATGGGCTGGTTTAGATCCATCCTAACCGGATGATTATGAATTATTTCATACTTCAAGTAATTTGACTGGGGTAAGAAAAAGGAAAAAATACGAAATTACAGATTATTTGAATTATGGCTCGAAACAGGATTGCAGGTTTATGTGAAATTCCCGCTATTTTCGACGGCTACAAGATCAACAATGCCATGAGCTTGGGCTTCTGTTGCTGACATAAAGACATCCCTTTCCAGGTCTTCAGATACAACCCATAAGGGGTTGCCCGTTCTTTGTACATAAACCCTTGTGAGGGTTTCGCGGAGTTTCAGTAATTCTTCCGCTTCCAGGATAAATTCTCCTGTAGGTGCCTCATAAAAAGAACTAGCAGGTTGGTGGATCATAACCCTGATGATATAAGATAATAAAAGGTTCTTCTGCTTCGCACGGTCCCGCGAAGGGAAGGAAAAATAGAACAAGAAGAAAAAAGAAAGATAGAATTGAACAACCGTACAGGCATGTTTTGCGCATTGCATACGGCTCTGTTATGGAATTTTGTTTTCCCTCCCCTCTTTAAGAGAGAGAAAAATAGGATCTATCAGATCCAGTAAGCCATTTACCATCCTTTTTTAGGAGGAATCCAAAAATACTATGATGGTTCCGTTGCTTTAGATATTTTATCTTATTATCTATCTCGTTTGCAATTCAGCAATCCCAAAGTGTTTTCTTGATCCGAAAAACGAAGGAAAAATGAAAATGATCTTTTTTTTGTATTCTTTCATAATATAAATATTGGAAAGAGACTTCGAGTGTAGAAGCAAAAGGGTTTGTGACGCTGAAACGGATCCCCCATCCATAAGATCAAATCCGGAATAACCTTTGTTTCATACTACTACCTCGATACATAATCACATGTTGTGAAAAACAAACAAAATAGTTTGCTCATATCAAATCCCAAATGCCATGCTATTATTACTTAATATTCATATTTTATATGGCGAAGGCATAGTCTTCTTCTTTTTTTTTCTTAAAAAAACTCATTGGCGCCAAGCGTGAGGGAATGCTAGACGTTTGGTAATTTCCCCTCCGACCAGGATGAAAGATCCCATTGAAGCTGCTAATCCCATGCATATTGTATGTACATCTGGTGACACAAATTGCATAGTATCATAAATAGCTATTCCCGGGATTACCCATCCGCCGGGAGAGTTTATAAACAAATAAAGATCCCTAGTACCATCCTCTATACTGAGATATACCATCAAACCAACAATTTGATTCGAGATCTCGCTATCAACTTCTTGGCCTAAAAAAAGTAATCTTTCTCGATGAAGTCGGTTGATTAGGACAAAATTTTATCCCTTAGGAACCGTACGCGCATCTTTAGATGCATACGGTTCAAAAAAAAAATAAAAAAATTGTGTGAAAGAAAGAATCAATGTGTCGACCCCAGCCCCCCTTTTCGTAGCAAGCTTTTACTAAGGAAAGAAACCAAGCTAAAGAGGGCTTTTCCCCGATTTTTAAAGAAAGATGAATAAGTTTCCAATTACTTCTTTTTAACCTATAAAAAAAAGAATTCATTGAACTTATCGAATTAACCTCTCATTGATGTATTGTCACATTGAGATTCAAATCACAATGTTATTTTCTTGTTCCTGAATGGGTCCCCTCAATTCTTTTTTTAGGTTTATTTTCTACTCCGGGTAAAGATCCGCCCGAATTGGATTCGCACATATAGGACAAATGCTGCCTATACCACTTCTTTTTGGTACCATTTTTTTTTTTCAATTTCTTTTCATCATTTCTCATGTTTTCTTTTTCAAAATAGGCAATGTATTTATCATATTACTTGATTGATTGGCAAGTTTGAGGTCGCTTCTATGATTAAGATTAAATAAGAATCTTTTATGATACTAGTAGTAAATGTGTAGGATTACTAATTTGAAATTTTCTGAACGGAGCCTGTATACTTTATACTTTAATTTTTTAATTTAAAAATTTATATTTATTTTTTTTTCTTGTTAATCTAACCATAAATCTTATTAATTGATAATAATCCCCAAAATCAACAAACAAATAAATTGATCTAATTACACTTCACGCTCCGAATTCTTGATAGTTTATGATATAATCAATCTTTCTTGGGGAAGACGGGGGATATCTCAATCGGGAGAGAGAACGGGGAAATACCATATGACCCAATATGTCTGACAAGTCGCACTATACGTCAACCCAAGCCGCGTCTTCCTCTCCAGGACTCCGAAAAGGTACTTTTGGAACACCAATGGGCATAAAATGAAAGAAAAGGGAGTTAAGTACTATACTTTACTTTTATGTGGAAACGTAACAATAGATTTTTTTGTCTTCCTATTTTTCTTTTCTCGTTTTCCTAGTCGAATATTGTTGTTTATCATATTTTATCCATAGATTTAGGTTGAATAAAGTCAAAATCTTACGAATGGATCGCCGAATGATGAGCAAGCCTTTTTGTATTGCATTTGCTCCAAAAGTGGGCCCAATCCCCATTGCGTATTGGTACTTATCGGGTATAGAATAGATCTGTTTCTCTTTGCTCCTACGAACGGAATTGTTCAATTATTACTAACGGAACGGAATAAATTAAATAATAAATATGAACTGTTGATTCGAGATAATCCAATGGAAGGGTAAGGTGCACAGCATAGTCTTTTCCAACTCAATGCGAGAAAGTCACATAGTGTCTATTTTTTTTTTTTCATAAAGGGGTTTTTCTATGGGTTTGCCTTGGTATCGTGTTCATACCGTCGTATTGAATGATCCCGGCCGATTACTTTCTGTCCATATAATGCATACAGCTCTGGTTTCTGGTTGGGCCGGCTCGATGGTTTTATACGAATTAGCGGTTTTTGATCCCTCTGACCCTGTTCTTGATCCAATGTGGAGACAGGGTATGTTCGTTATACCCTTCATGACTCGTTTAGGAATAACAAATTCATGGGGTGGTTGGAGTATTACCGGGGGGACTATAACGAATCCGGGTATTTGGAGTTATGAAGGTGTAGCCGGGGCACATATTATGCTTTCTGGTTTGTGCTTCTTAGCAGCTATCTGGCATTGGGTGTATTGGGACCTAGAAATATTCCGCGACGAGCGTACGGGTAAACCCTCCTTGGATTTACCCAAGATTTTTGGAATTCATTTATTTCTTGCCGGAGTGGCTTGCTTTGGGTTTGGAGCATTTCATGTAACAGGCTTGTATGGTCCTGGAATATGGGTGTCCGACCCTTATGGCTTAACCGGAAAAGTACAACCTGTAAATCCATCTTGGGGGGCAGAAGGTTTTGATCCTTTTGTTCCAGGAGGAATAGCCTCTCATCATATTGCAGCGGGGACATTGGGTATATTAGCGGGCCTATTCCATCTTAGTGTCCGCCCGCCCCAACGTTTATACAAAGGATTACGTATGGGCAATATTGAAACTGTCCTTTCTAGTAGTATCGCTGCTGTCTTTTTTGCAGCTTTCGTAGTTGCTGGAACTATGTGGTATGGTTCAGCAACTACCCCAATTGAATTATTTGGGCCCACTCGTTATCAGTGGGATCAAGGGTACTTTCAGCAAGAAATATATAGAAGAGTTAGCGCTGGGCTAGCCGAAAATCTGAGTTTATCAGAAGCTTGGTCTAAAATTCCCGAAAAATTAGCTTTTTATGATTACATTGGTAATAATCCGGCAAAGGGAGGATTATTCAGAGCAGGCTCAATGGACAACGGCGATGGAATAGCTGTTGGCTGGTTAGGGCACCCCGTCTTTAGAGATAAAGAAGGTCGTGAACTTTTTGTCCGCCGTATGCCTACCTTTTTTGAAACATTTCCAGTAGTTTTGGTAGATGGAGACGGAATTGTGCGAGCAGATGTTCCTTTTAGAAGGGCGGAATCCAAGTATAGTGTGGAACAGGTAGGTGTAACTGTTGAGTTCTATGGTGGTGAACTCAATGGAGTTAGTTATAGTGATCCTGCTACTGTGAAAAAATATGCTAGACGTGCTCAATTGGGGGAGATTTTTGAATTAGATCGTGCTACTTTGAAATCAGATGGTGTTTTTCGCAGCAGTCCAAGGGGTTGGTTTACTTTTGGACATGCTTCATTTGCTTTGCTCTTCTTTTTCGGCCACATTTGGCATGGTGCTAGAACCTTGTTCAGAGATGTTTTTGCTGGTATTGATCCAGATTTGGATTCTCAAGTAGAGTTTGGAACATTCCAAAAAATCGGAGACCCAACCACAAGGAGACAAACAATCTGATACAACATTGCTCTGGTATATGTATATTTCTCTTCTATTTTTTTTGCTAATCTAATATAGAGTATCGGAAAAGTCTTGATTTGGATCATTGCTTTCCTTTGACTCTTTCCCCTTCTTCCGGGAAACGATTCCAAATGCACAGGTACGTAAGCTATAATTGTAAACCACGATCGAATCTATGGAAGCATTGGTTTATACATTCCTGTTAGTATCGACTCTAGGGATAATTTTTTTCGCTATTTTTTTCCGAGACCCTCCTAGAATTTCTACTAAGAAGATGAAATGATTTTTGATTATCTCAATTTCAATTAAAATAACAAACCTCCCAATATAATAGGGAGGTTTGTTATTTCAACTAGTCCCCGTGTTCTTCGAACGGATCTCTTAATTGTTGAGAGGGTTGCCCAAAAGCGGTATATAGGGCATACCCGGTAAAGCTTACAAGTGAACCAGATATGAAGATGGTGACTAGGGTTGCTGTTTCCATTATTATAGAATTTTAAGACCATGAATGGTGGATCTACGTTACAATAAGATCCGTTTATTTACAACGGAATAGTATACAAAGTCAACAGATCTCAATCAATGCAATAGGATTTATGGCTACACAAACCGTTGAGGATAGTTCCAAATCTGGGCCAAGACGAACTGTTATAGGGGATTTATTGAAACCTTTGAATTCGGAATATGGTAAAGTAGCCCCTGGGTGGGGAACGACCCCCTTGATGGGCGTCGCAATGGCCTTATTTGCGATATTCTTATCCATTATTTTGGAGATTTACAATTCTTCCGTTTTACTGGATGGAATTTTAGTCAGTTAGTTCTATAATAACTACGAAGTCCTGATGTTTCAATCAAAATCAAGAAAACCCGGGCTTTTCCATTCAATCCTAAATTTTGGAAGACTCGGGTTACTGGGTTGGTAGTTCGATCGTGGAATTCCCTTGTTTCGGTATTTCCGGAATATGAGTGTGTGACTTGTTCTAATTGATCCTATTGATAGTACAGAAAACAGATCTGTCATCTCGATAGAGATGGGCTTTGCCTCGTCGGATATTTATTCGAGTATCTGGAGCACAGAATATATGGAATAGATCAAGAAATATTTGAACTATGATTCATGCGTACTATTCATACCTCGCAGCCGGACTCCCAAAAATGTGTAAAGGGGTCTCAAATAGTTTTTCTTCTTTCCGAAGCACTCTTATCCTAGACTGAAGGAGATATAGCTATATTTACTTGGATTTTTATTTTTATCCATAACACCCATTATCCATTCATTGATAAGTGATGATCAAAGGGTTCTTACTCAAAGAACTTTTTGGTTTGGGGGCTTTTTGAATCATCGTGGTTCTAGTATGAATCTGAGGTTTTAATCAAATCATAGGGTCTCAACAAGAGAATTCCTATAAATTCCTATTAATTTCTAGTAAAATTTCTAGTAAATAGTGTAAAATTTCTAGTAAATAGTATAGTTAATAGTTAAATAGTATAGTATAGTAAATTCGCATTTCAAAAAAAAAAAATGAATTCATAAAAAAATGAAATGAATAAAATAAATAGGAGAGG